ATCGTATAAGAACTTGTTATAATTGGATTTATTGGATTGTTTCATCAACGGTGTTGGGTCAGAATAACTTTTTGACTCTGCGCCAGTGATTCCCCTATTATTTATTAGTGAACAATAATTGAAAAATTCCTTCATAGAGATAGAGGACATAATTCACATGGATATAGTAAATCTCGCTTGGGCTGCTTTAATGGTAGTCTTTACATTTTCCCTTTCACTAGTAGTATGGGGAAGGAGTGGACTCTAGAAGTACTACTAATTGAGTTTAGGAACTAAACAGTATCACTTTTTTTATAGATCGTTCGGCAAAGTTTTTTTTATTTAAAATTTCACTATTTCAATTTAAAATTTTATTTTTAAATTGAAATAGAAATGAAAAATATCTTCATTTCGAAATTCTCTTGGATTTTAGTTGAGTAATGTATTCTATGAATAATAAATATATATGAAGAATACTCTTTCAATCAAAGAAATATTTCAATTATTTCCGTGTTCGTATTTTGAAAGTAAAAAAAGTAAAAGGAATACAAATGGTAGGAAATTTATTCCAACTGAATTCTTCATAAATTTTCTATTTCGATGAACTGACTCTTACCAAAGTTAGATATGGACCATGAGGAAGAACGGAACTTTTTTTTATTTTGTTTACCTCTTTACTGTTCAAAGATCAAAGAGAAAACAATTCGGTTATTCCATTACGTGGATACACATTGGGAAACAACATAGTAGTTGTCTAACGAGATACTGCACATCCTAAAATATTGTCTTGGGCGAGTCACATATTGCGCCGCTTGTTTTAGTTTTACTATTTTAGAAATTTTATTTATGTTTTGCTTGTTTTATTGAACCCATTTCATATCGTGGTTCAAACGTTAAAAGTCGACGGGTTTTACTAATCCTTTTCGAAATCCGAAGAAGTCATTGATTCTTTCGATCGGGATTCATATTGAAAATAATCAGAAATCTAGGAATTCTAATCGTAAAAGTCGCTTTCGATTATTTCAAATTAATTTAATTGAAATCAACACAAATTAAATACAAATAGATAAAGCAAAGAAATAGAATTGGGATACTATATAATATACATTATCACTATATACGTAATTAAATCGATTTCTATATATATAGAAAAGGAATATGATGATACTATTGTAGATTGATCTATATTAATCTATATTAAATTAACCCGCATTACAATACAACTTTATACACTACAATAACAATACTAGATAGTATGGTAGAAAGAAATATCTGAATCTTTCTACCATACTATCGTATCTCATAGAATACGACTGATTCTAGTCTGCCCATTTCATTTAAGACGCGAAATTTTTATCCTTTTCTTCTCTGCAATTATTGATAAGAAATAAAAAATCAAGTTTAATTCAAATTAATCACCTTGGCTGACTGTTTTTACGTATATTATAAGTAAAAAAGCAGTAGGAACTAGAATAAACAGTGCAGTAGCAATAAATGCGAGAATATTTACTTCCATAATCTCATTGTTTAATTTTTCTTTAATTCGCAATAACTCGGGAGTTAATCCCATAGAGATAATAAATCTTTCGCCTGTAAATTCAATGGGATGCATTACATCTCGATGATATCGAATCGGATCAATATCATGAATAACAATATCGGAGCTATCAAATAGATTCATCGTCAAGAATTGAATAGTATAACATAGGACGATCTTTTATCCATACTGAACTCAAAATTTGATTCCCGATACAATCAATAATTCCTTTATTTATTTATCATTCTTTTCCATTCTTTCTTTTCTATAACCTACCGCCCTCTTTGTACAATCATCTGATGAAGTATCATCTAACCGCCTTTCCACTTACCAAACAAACCCCAACAAACAATAGAAGCTCAATGAAAAAAAAGGAAGGAGCTAAGTTATAAACTCCTTTTTTTAATGAGCCAATCTTCTTGGAAAACAAAAGAAGTATGATAAAGACGAGTACAAATTCCGGTATAAAAAAATCGAATATTCCATCAAATTAACTATTTTTTTATATATTTATATATAAATTTAAAAAGTTTGTTCTTTCAAGGAAAAACCCTTATAAAATATAAAAAAAAAAAAAAAAAATTCATTACCTCGCTAATAAAAAAGTGATCCTTGTTTGATCTTTATTTTTTGAATATCCTCTTTCATTGGATTAGTAATGGGACGCATATATCAAAAGCTCAATGCGAAATTTGAATGAGATAGATTATTTCAAATTAGTAAAATTTGAAATTGAGGTTACACAAAATAGGGCCCGAAAAGGATATACTTTTATTTTAATCTTAAAAAAAAAGTATTCTATACTATTCTATACACAGTAACTATGTTCAATTTATTTTATATTGTACAAATTCCATTTATGTATGTACTCCCGGGAAACATACAATACTCTACTCTATTTCATATTTCACAGATCGGGAGTAATTGAAAAAGCCAGACCCAGTACAGTACGGTATCCCGTGGAATCCTGAATCTGATGCTAATAATATAATAATTGTACTAATCCACATATGCCTCTCTCCCATCAATCGAATCGGTACTAGTCGAAGAAATGGAAATTCCCCCATTTGGTTTATGATAAATGTGAAACGAAAAAGAAAAAAAGAAGAGGGATCGCTGTTGGGAATGAAATTATGTTATTTGGACTTCTTTTCACAAAAAATAGAGAGATGAATTGATATAGTTTTTTATTGGATTTGGATTCGTCGGGACTGACGGGGCTCGAACCCGCAGCTTCCGCCTTGACAGGGCGGTGCTCTGACCAATTGAACTACAATCCCAAGTAAATACCATAATAAAATAAAGTATACATATTTTTATGATTTCATTCTAACCCTTTCAATTTCGATTTCGATTAGAATTGGCGTGTTGTAACAGAGCTGCGAGTGTGATATATCGATACCCATATGTATATGTACTTTAGTGAGAGCAGCCGGTATTACTAGTAATCCTTTCGTTATTGCCAAATCAATTGGATAATCACTCGTTCAATCAAAAAAGTTTTTTTTTTTATTTACTCTTTTCCTTAAACTTTACTTTATAGTTACGGATCCTGATATGAATCTAGATCATTAGCAAGATCAGAATTTCTTGGAAAAAGAGAGTAAATAAATAGTGGTATAGATATATCATAAAATGGATTTCTTCCGTATTGGGATTGGGGGATCGGGCATTTCTGGAGAGCAACAAATGGGTTATATTATATCATTTCATGGCGGATCGGCAAATTATTGGGCCGAGCTGGATTTGAACCAGCGTAGACATATTGCCAACGAATTTACAGTCCGTCCCCATTAACCGCTCGGGCATCGACCCAGGAAGAATCAATTCCAGGCTTATTGATAATCCACGATCAACTTCCTTTCGTAGTACCCTACCCCCAGGGGAAGTCGAATCCCCGCTGCCTCCTTGAAAGAGAGATGTCCTGAACCGCTAGACGATGGGGGCAGACTTGCACGACCGCCATCATACTATGTTCATAGTATGAATAGTTTTTTAAAATTGTCAATATAATGGAATGGTATGACTCGATACGAAGGATCTTTCCGTCTTTCACGATTCTTTCTATACAATTTTTTTCGATAAAAGTTTGGTTCAAAGGCCACGCCGAATCTCTTTATCCGAATCTCTTTATCAATGATTCAATGAAATATCTTGGATCTATGTTAAATTAGTGGATACATGTATCACTCAAATGAATTTAGTTATGATGTCAATTAGGATAGTCTTGAAACAATTCATTGTATTGATATTTATCAAATCCAATATCAATAAACCGTTTTATTTTACCTATATTATATACTCTATAGTAAATTATATTAAATTATTTAATTTACTTTTACTGGATAAAGAAAATTTTTCATTCCTGAATGAACCCTTATACTTATTATAAGATATATCTATGTACATCTATTATAATAAGTATATATACTAAACTCATAGTGTCTTTATTCAGGAATTGGATCAAACAAGCCCTTTTAACTCAGTGGTAGAGTAACGCCATGGTAAGGCGTAAGTCATCGGTTCAAATCCGATAAGGGGCTTTGATTTTTTCATAAATAATAAAACTCCGGCAGTAGTATTCATATTTGAAGTGCGAATAAAGATATTGTTGATCTTTGTAATAAAGTAATAAAAAAAAAGTAACAAACCGTATAATTTAATATTTTAATATATAATCAAAATTATAACATTATAATTAATTTATAGTATGGTTATAAATTTGCTATTTTAATAAATTAAATCTATTATTAAATAAATAAATTAAATATATTATTCTAAATATTATATTAAATATTATAATGAATGTAAGGATAAGTCGTCTCGTTAAATCTTCAAATATTACTATTCCTTTCCTATTTTCCATTATTCCAATTAAATCGATTAGAAATCAACAAAATAAAAAGTAAGTGGACCTAACCCATTGCATCATAATTATATCCACTATTCTGATATTAAAATTCGATAGAGATGAAATTGGATCTTTTTTTTCTTTGGACTACGCGGGAATCTGTCGATATATCCGATTTAATCTTCTTGTTCCTAGACGTTCTATAGGAATAAATTAGGAATGAATAAATTACTATTCCCTTCCTTTACCGAGAAACATTTATTCCAAGTCACAACATACGAGCCATTTTAAATATCTTTCTTTGATTCCAATTCCAGAACACAAGATCCGTTTTATTAGTTATATCTTATATATCTATTTATATATCTAGCAAATCGCTATTTCATGTACTAAATATTTCCATCCATATTGATACATGCAATATTTTTGTTCCGACAACGTAATGGGGAATGTATGCGAGAAGGGTACTTTCATTTCGAGTCTCATATTATTTAATATTTAATTAACTAATATGTAACTAATATGTATTTAATTCAATACAATATATTAATTTAATAATAGGAAATTTATTAAAAGAAAATAAAAGAGTAAAGTAGAAAGTAATAAAATAGTAGAAAGTAATAAAATATATGA